AATATCAAAATCGGATGAATCGGCCCAGACCGGCTTACTAATGGGATGCCCTAATACATTACAAAATTTCGCTTTAGCCAATGATCTAATTAGAGGAATAATTGGAACTATTGTATCAAACTTTTTCATAACAATTTCGATTAGAAATGAATTTTGTAGCATTTGACTCCGTACTACTGAAAGATTTAGCCGCACATTTGAAAAATAGCCCAAATAGTGAAATGAATGTTCGGATAATTGGTTTATATGGATCGTTCCTGGTTGAGACCAAACATAAAAATGACATTGCCATAAATGGAAAAAATAGTATTTCCATTTATTCATCAAAAGAGGTGCATTCTTTGAAGCCAGAATAGATTTTCCTTGATATCGAACATAATGAATGAAGGGATCCTTGAACTTGAAGAATGATAAGGTCGACGAAAAATCCTTAGCAAAGACTTCCACAAGATGTTCTATTTTTGCATAGAAAAAGATTCGCTCAAAAAGAAGGCTAAAAGATTTGAATCGTAAATTAGAGGATTTGTTATGTAGAAAAAGGAAGATAGATTCGTATTCATATACATAAAAATTATATAGGAACAAGAAAAATCTTGTATTCCTTTTTGAAAAAGTAGAAATCGATTTTTTTGGAGTAATAAGACTATTCCAATTACAATAGTAATAAATAAACAACCTTAATAAATGAAAGAAAGGGGGATCTTTCACCCAGTATCGAAGGGTTTGAACCAAGATTTCCAGATGGATAGGATAGGGTATTCGTATATCTGACACATAATTTAAATATGTAAATTTATCTTCGAAAAAAGGAAAAATTGAATGAATTGATCTCAAATTATTATAAGATTTTACGATTTCTGCCTCCTCTAAGGAAGAGCTTAATTGTAGGGAAAATGGAATTTCCACGACGACGGCAAAACCCTCTGATATTATTTGAGAATAAAAATGATTATTATACCCCAAAAATGGATTTTTGTTAGAATCATTCGTAGAAATAATCAAATGAGTCTGTTGATACATTCGAGTAATTAAACGTTTTACAATTAGTAAACTAGATTTATTGTCATAACCTACATTTTCTACAAAAATAGATCTATTTAAATCATGACTATAAGCGAGTCCATAAATATACTCCCGAAAAATAAGTGGGTATAGGAAGTCCTGTTGACGAGATCTATTTAGTTGTAAATATACTTGATATTCCTCCATTTTAAAAATTCGATTTAATTTAGTCAAAGGATCCGGGATTCATTGGATTATCAAATGATACATAGTGCGATACGGTCAAAACAGGGTATTCTATTATATATTTGAATTATTAGAATAAAAAAAACGAAAATAGATACCTAGAAAACAAGTAAAACCCATCAACGGACTCTCTCTCCTCGCTTTTTCCATCTAATTGTTCTAGGATAAGAAGCTAGTTAGAAATCCTTTATTTTTTTTTTCTCAGATCAATCGCTCTTTTGATTTTGGAAAAAAAAAAATATCTTTATCAATATACTCTTTCTTCTACACATTTATCGCTACCCCATAACATAATGGAGAATAGCTAATAGTTAGGACTCATAACAAAAATAAATAATCCATTCGTGAGAAAAGCTTTTCCCACATCAAGCACTAATCTCTTTTTAACATACAATTAGATGGGGTAATCATTCAAATTTAAAATGAAAGCTCGTTGCTTTTTGTTTCCCTAAAATTGGAGCCGTCAAGCTCTATCCCTTTATTAATTCAACCAAACTTCATTTTTTTGTTCCAAGCCAAGAATTCAAACAAAAATTTGGGCCGGATTCAATAAGAATGGAATATTTTTAGAATTCGCCATTGATACGACATGCTGCTTTTTCCATTCCTTCCTTTCTGGATCAGTCGTGGTCTTACAAACTCTACCGATGGTATGGACGAACCAATTGCTTCATAGAAATGTGTAAAAAACGGAGTCGCGCTTAAAAGCCGAGTACTCTACCATTGAGTTAGCAACCCTAATAAAAAAAATAGGATGTGTATATCCAATCGCAATAAAAACAAACAATAAAAACAATAAAAATAAAAAGATTGAATTGTCTAATAAAATATTACATTAAAACGGAAAAGTAAAAATAAAAAAATTAAAAATGTCAAAGACGAATCGATTCTGAACATACAAATGAACAGATCAAATGAAAATAGAAAAAATTTTATCAAATAAAAAAGAAAAATGAACAATGATAGACCACCTCTTTGTCTACTATGTTATAGTCTTTGTCTACTATGTTATACATTATACATACATTATTTTTTTTATTATTTCTATTTACTTTTGAATCAAAAAAGAACTTCTTGTTTGTTGTATCACAGAAAATTCAACGAACCCGCCATTTGATGAAGTAAAAAAAGCCCATGGAACATGAATAAATGGATCGATTTTTTTATTCACGATCGGATTATATTTGTTTGATACACTGTTGTCAATATTAGTGTTGAAAAAAGAATACAATCGAGAAAAAAACGAATTAAA